AATATAAGTGCAACTCCCGTTACAACCTTCAAAATGAAAATTTGATATTCTTAAAACTACATATATATTACATAAACTCCACTTTAATCTAATACTTAGAAGGTATTTATTTTATTTAAACTACGTAATATAACTAAAGCCTTTAGAGCCATCACTACATTCAAGAGGTAGAGTTTTTTTTAAACTATTAGTTATTTTAACAATTCAAATCTTTTTCCTTTCGTACTACGATTTTAATTTATTGTAAGAAAAAATCCAAACTAAGTCACCCCGTTCTAAACCCAACTCACGTGTATTACTAAGTGGTGAACAAACACAACTACTAAATCTTCTGCGACTCAGCAACAACTACAAGTCGACATCGAGGTCGTAAACTCGCTAATTAATATGAACTCTCCTAGCAAATTGCGCTGTTATCCCTAGGGTTACTTACAAGGCCTCCCGAAAGGCCATTTCTTAAACTATAATAAAATATGAAACATAAACCTTAGTTAACCTTAAAAGGCTACTGCCCCAGTAAAAACCCACTGATCTAATCTTCAGGTAAAAGTACCTAGGGTCTTTTTTTCTATAATACTAAAGGTGGAGTTTTCACCACCCACTGAATTTACAATATTGATAATATGACAGAAAACCACTGTTACTTCTTCACAAGACTACAATTAATAGACAATATTATGCTACTTTAAATTAAATATGCTGTTTAACGTATCACTGAGCAGAAAACACTTAATATAAGTAATAACATTAAGCTAAGTTTTTAGTAAACTGTCAGCGGTATATTTGCCTAATTCCACATTATCATCTAAACATGTTAGTTTATTTATATGTATATAAATTACTATTATAAGATACTTGTACTAATTCTATAATAAGTTAATTTCCTTAAAATAACCCAAAATAACTACACTATAATTACTATATTAATGCTTTGTATGTGGGCTAGCTAATTTTTGGGTCTTAGTGGCTGTCCCAATAAGACACTAATGTAAATTACTTACAAAAATAGGAAAAACTATATATCAACATATCCGATTGTCTTATCACTCCCATAGATAAAATAACTTATATTATTGTAACAATACATATTATTACCTATTTATCATATGTTTTCGAGTTAAATAATACTCATATAAATAAACTCTACAGACCATTATACAAAAGGTAATATAACCATATAACTTAACGGTAAACACAATAAAAAAATCACTTAGTAATTATTAATTGTTTATTAAATCAAAGATTAGTTTAATAATCCTACTCTCATCCATGTCCTCCTTCTAGAAGACATACCTTGTTACGCCTTATAATAATTTCCAAAATTAGTAGCGGGCGGTAAGTGCTCCCATATTAACATTCAAATTACCATAAAAAAATAAATTTACTATTAAATCCTCTCAAGTCTAAAAGACTGATAACTACATACTGTAACTCATTTAATCAACTACTTGTAGTATGGCGATCTGAACTCTCTAACTATATAATTATTATTAGTTTAAACGAACATACACTAATATTAAGTAATTCAGTCTATCGGGGAATATCGATTTTAATAACAAGTTCCTCTAACTCTAGTGGACCGCCTAATTTATTAATTCCTTAAACATAATATTAATTAATTTACACTTAATAATTGGGTACCTAATCCATTTTTTTTTATAGTTACTACATTATTTTAATTTTTGTATTAAACCACATAAAAAAGAAAATAACACTTAGTAATTATTAATTCACATAAAGAAAAGTTCGAAGTGTAACCGTGATTACTGGCACTTCTTAATTGACCAACTTATTCTACTAAGGCTAGGATTACATATAGTATAGCCTAATATTTTAGTTTTTTAATTTAATATAATACAAAAATAACTACCTTAAAGCACTTTATATATCACTAAATAAATAATAAAATCAGATTTTAAACCTAAAACAAACATAGTATAAAACTATAGTAACCAATAAGGTAAAATATCAAAATAAAAATTTGATATTCCTGGTAAATAAATTCAAAAGTGATAAAACTCCCTGATGCCCTTTTTATCACTTTTGAAATATAATAAAATATTACAACACCAGTAAAAACCATAGACATAAACAAAAAAATCAGAAAAAAAAAATTAAAATTGACAACAGAGACATAACACCTTAACTCCCTGAAGAAATTCAAAAAAGGTGGAAGTCTTATATTAATCACAATTACAAACAAAAACACCCATAAAAGAGTTTTTGACAACTTATCAATAGAACTAATCCCCATCATACTACGAGACTTAACTTTCTCATAAATAACATTAGCTAAAAAAAATATCAAAGGTGACACAATCCTATGCCCAATAAACAGCACTAACGCGCCTACCACGCCGTACATACCATAGCACATGAGCCCTAAAAGGGCCACACATATATGACTAATCGAACTAAAAGCAATAAAAGACTTTACATCTACTGCCCGAGAACATATTGCCACCGGTAAATAGGAACCCATTAAAATAACTAATATAAAAATAAAAAAAACATAATTATAGTCCACACTAGTGAATAAAAAAAATCGTAATAATCCATAGCCACCTATCTTCAAGAGTAACCCTGCCAACACCATGGACCTCCCTACCGGAGCTTCAACATGAGCCTTAGGTAGCCATGAGTGTAGGGTATAAATAGGTAACTTACAACAAAATGCAACAATAAGTAACAACCTTATAAGATTGGACACCTTAGGCAACATTTCCTCCCTTAACAACATAGTAAACTTACCACTATCACTATAAGTGGAATAAATAGAAAATATTATAAGGGGGATGCTCCTTAGTAAAGTATAAAGAAACATATAATAATTAGCCACAATACGCTCTGACTGTGACCCTCATACCCTAATTAAAATAACTATAGGAACCAAAATAAACTCATAAAGAATAAAAAAAGATAAAATACTATCAACCGAAAAGAACAAGAATAAAATAACTATAATTACAAAATATAAAAAACTATAAGATGATATATTCTGATTTACGTGACTAAACCTCGAAAGAAGACTAAAAAAACAAACTACCACACTAATATGAATCAATATAAAAGAGACAAAATCCACACTCAGCGGATAATAATGGGCATGAAAAAAACTAATCTCAGACCTTAAACACAAAAAAACACATATTAATGAAATAGGAATAAAATATAAAAGATATCAAACCAATGAACGAATCTCCACATACAAAGTACTTAAGGCAATAGCTAAAAAAAAAATTACATAAAACAAACTCAAAGATACACTAATTAACTAACATAACTTTAGACCCCAAGTCTAATATTTTATTAAACTAATCTTTGATTTAATAAACATCGTAAACCAATGAAAATATATAAACGAAATAAAAAACACTAAATAAAAAAAAGAAAATAAAATATACACTAAAATTAATATGTGGCATTAATAACTATAGCCTCTCATCTATATATAAAGATAATAAAAGGTTATACACATAGGACTGAATCATCGCTACCCTAATCTCCATAGTTATTAGGGCCAATAAAAAAAGAAATGGGACCAAGAAATAGTACCCTGAGAAAAAAACTCTACCTCCTACTAAAGTAAGAAGAAGATGCCCAGCAGTAATGTTAGCCGTTAGCCGTACCCCCAAAGCGATTGGTCGACATAGCCAGCTTAACACTTCTACCCAAACTAGAAAAACACTTAATACCATTGGTGCACCTAAAGGCAGCATGTGGGACACACAACCGAGCATGTTATGCTTTATACAGTAAATATAGCCCCCACCTCATAGCACAACCGCTATCCCTATAGTAAAAAAAGGTAAACTACTTATAGGAAAAACCCTAGGTACCAATCTTAATAAATTACAAATAAACACAATAAAAAATATTGTCAACATGAATACCAATCTAGTGTAATAGTTAGTAGAACTAAAATGTAAAATAACATCAGACAATAAGGCCTTTGAATAAAATACCTTCAAAAGACCATGAACTAATAAGATCAAAAGTCTTATTATAAAAATTCCCACCGGAATAAATATCAGAGAGGACTCAAAATTCAAAAACATTCCTTGGTAGGGGTTACTTTAAACTAGACCCTTTATAAATTCAAAAAACCTACGCTTCTACAAAGCTTCTACCAATAGATCTTACAGGGATTCTCTTTCTCTATATCTTATGTACCACAAACATATGTTTTATTTAAACTACCCTATAGGCCAAGGCCTATATATATAACCGACACTAATTGTGTCGGGGCAGATCAAACGCCCATCTCTGAAGAATAAGTTCATTGGTTTATTTTAACCTACAACACTAATAAAGGGGCCATAACCCTTCTAAGCATTTTCAATACTTTATAATATTAATATATTACTTTATTAGTCAAAATTATTCGAGAATTAAACTCAAATCTACTGTGCTTAGCAAACACTTAGAATAATCATATTAATTTTAATATGAAAGAGGTTAATACGCCTCATAATTACCTTATCAAAATAACCCATTAATCTGGCATTTCATATGACTTATGCAGGACTAACCCCCCCATATATACACAAAAGAATATAAAAAAATCCATACTACATCAACAAAATGCCAGTACCAAATAGCACACTCATACCCAATATGGTGATTGGATAACACATGTCTATTAACTATACGCACTAAACAAACTAATAAAAACACACTCCTGACAAACACATGAAATCTATGAAACCCTGTCGCTATAAAAAAAATGCTACCATATACAGAATCCGCGATAGTAAATGAAGTTTGCACATACTCAAAAGCCTGTAACAAAGTAAAAAAGAAACCTAAAAAAAGGGTAATCACTAATCCCATAATACCATCGGTTAAATTAGAGTTGATTACACTATAATGAGAATAAGTCACACTTACCCCGCTACTCAGCAACACGACAGTATTTAATAAAGGAACCGCCATAGGATCAAGGGACTCTAACATAAAGGGAGGCCACACTCCCCCTAATTCAACAACAGGGACCAAACCAGAATGAAAAAAAGTCCAAAAGAACCTAAAAAAAAATAAAACCTCCGAAGTAATAAATAAAACTATTCTGATACGAAGCCTGCTTATTACTTGTAATAAATGGAATCTTAAAGAGGATGCCTCTCGAACAACATCTCGTCATCAAACATATTTGGTGAAAACAATTAAAAAAACTCTAAAAAACATAAAAAATAAACTTCCTAAATGAAACCAGATAACCAAACCAAAAGCGGTAAATATAGCCCTAAAGGACCTCATAATTGGCCACGGTGACGCATCAACCAAATGAAAAGGATTTATACGAAACATTATAAGTTAGAGTGTCCCCCACCATAATAAAATTTACAATTTTACACATTTACTCTGCCACTAACTTATTAAAATCTAATAGAACCTCAGAACTCTATTTTGTAAGAATAGTATTATTAATTTTTAACTAATTTTAACATAAGTTACCCTAACAATATTTTTTATTTTGAAAATAAATAGTTTTACTTAACTTAAACCTATGTGGCTTAGAAACCCACACCCAGTTAGGACCTGATAATTAACAGTTATTTATTCTTTATTATACTATTTCTAACTATCAACCTACTACGCCTAGGTACAACTCGTAAATAAAGATCAACAATAAAACCACTATGAACGACACACCAACCATAAAACTAGTGCCACCTAGATACATTGAGAAAATAATAGGTAAGAATAAACAAATTTCTAAATCAAACAACATAAAAGACAACCTGATAATAAAATATTGCAAAGAAAACCCATACTTAAAGTAATATAAATCAAATCCACATTCATAATAAAAAAGTTCCTTATTATATAACTCCGTAACATTACCACTAATAAATATCTTAGTCCTCACGTAATAAAGCAAAAAAACAACTAATATACTAATAAATAAAAACACATTATTTACTAATAACACCAAAACAAAAAAAATAAAAAACAAAAACAATTAACACCAACATAGAACCTTCATTAAGGATTGTTATATTGTAAATAACAGATTAGTTTAATAAAATATTAAATTAAAACCACAAATCAACACAACCAATAAAACCGAAAGACCGGAAATATATAGAAGCGGGCTAAATACCTTTATAGTGTAGGTTTTCATAAACCTGGGAATAGCCCACTCTAGTAGTGCCACATCTACAAATAAAACTAGCTGGGTATGTAAATCATAGTATTTACCTACGAATTTAAACACTACAGGATTATATAGCAATAAATACTCCCTAAAATACCAAAAAGAGTATCTTGTGTGATTATTAACTAAAATAATTAATGAAAAAGCAATAATAATAAAAATGATTGGTTTTATCTTATCTAGGTAAAAAGAAATAAATTCCATAAAGGGGCCATAACCAAAATAAACTAAAATACCACTTACCACCGCTAACAGTAGTAATCGATAATAATAATATAACATCGGGAGATACTCTATTCCATTTATCTTAGAGACAGAAGAAAAGACAGAAGACAGAATATAAAACACAACACGAAAAGAATAAAAACAAGTCGATATAACACCCATAATTATCAAAAAAAATACAAACGAATTCATCCAACTTACACTAACAAAACTAATTATAAAATCTTTCATGTAAAAAGCAGACATAAAAGGAAACCTCATTATAACTAAGCTCCTCAGTAAAAATAAATAGGTGTAGTTAATATTAATAAAACTACTAAATTTTATAAATCGAATATCCTGGATAGAATTACACCCATGAATAAAAGCTCCGCTAATTAAAAACAACATAGCCTTGAAAAACGCATGTAGGCACACATATAATAAACAAACCTGCCTTAAATTTAAACCAATTATAACAAACATAAACCTTAGTTGGCTTGTAGTACTGTAAGCTACAATTTTTTTAAAATCGTACTGGCAGAGGCTATATACGCCACCTAAAAGTATAGTAAAAATTCCCACCAATAAAACTAAATAACTATACTCATAAAACTTCACTAACCGCAACATCAAGTATACCCCTGCAACAACCATAGTGGAACTGTGAAGTAAAGATGACACTGGTGTTGGACCTTCCATTGCATTCGGTAACCAAGAATGAAAAAAGACTTGAGAGGATTTAGCTATGACACCGACTAAAAGTAATAAAACAAATAAATTACTCCTAAGATAATTATCTATCCCCGACCTTACCCTAAACAACAAACCACATACAATCAAGACTAAAATACCGAAATCACCAACTCGATTAAATATAATTGCCTCTATGGCTATATTTACTGCCACATATCGCACCGATCACCAAGAAATAAGTAAATAAGATATAAGACCCACGCCTTCCCACCTAACAAACAACAAATAATAATTTCCAGATATAACCAACACTAACATAAAGAAAATAAACATCACCAAATAGATAATAAACTGATTAACACTCCCCTCAGTAGATATATAATTACTACTAAATGAAAGGATAGACCAAGAAACAACCCAAACTACTAACATAAAGAAAGAACTTTGGAAATCAAGAATAAAATCAAAACCGGACCTAAATACATAAACATCAAATAATGACAACTTAATAGACATATAGGTCCTATTTGTAACACAAAAAAGAACATAAAGAAAATAAACAAGAATATTAAACTTATAAATAAATATAATATAGCCCATTAAGTTTTTTTTTCCCACACTAACGTAAAAAAACACTCTAGCTAACATAAAAATAAACTGAAATAAAAAAATAAATAATAGGTAAATAAACAATATATAATAGAAATTATTCTTTCGTAAAATGATCTTAGAGCATTCGCGTTCACCTCCGCCATATTATAATCAACTAGACTAAATAAAAAAACAATAGTATAACCACCGACAAAAAAAACACAGACCTGTTAATGGGAATAGTGCCCGCTGAACTCATTAAATTAAAAGGATATTGCACATTAGATAATAAAAGAACTAAACGGACATAAAACACTATGTTACCGAAATAACACAAAAAAAAAATAATAATATAAAAAAATATAGAAACACTAATATTATACAACATAATCAACTTTAATAAAAATAAAAAAAATACAGGTTGCCCGGAAAGAACCAATAAAATAAAAAATACTGATACCTTAGTAGAATAAGAATACTGAAAATGAGACATATTAACTATTATATTAAACTTAAAAAAATTAAAACTACTCCATAGAGCCGAAAGCAATATATAATATAATAAAAAATAAAGCACAAATATTCCTAAACCTGACATTAATAAAAAAAAATAGAATCCTAAATATGAAATACTAGAGTAAGCTAAAATGGCGCGAATATCCGTATATAAAACACCACTCAAAGAACTTAACAAAACCATAATAACCGAAGCGCTTAATACAAAAATCAAAAAGAACTCTTGAATTTGCAATGAAAATAAGATAATCATTGGTACTACCTTAGGTATAAACATAATTACATAACACTGATTTGTTGTTAATGACATAAATAAATAAAACATCTGATAATAAAAAGGAAAAATTCCTAACTTAATAAAAAGTCCCAATAAAATAAAAAACAGAGACAAACTTAAACTACAACCGTTAAACCTATATAAATTATCAAAAAGAATAACCTCCACTAATAGACCAATTAATACAAGGATACCACCTAAAGCATTAATAACCATGTAACTAAAAACACTCAATAAATCCGAATAACTAACGCTCTTATTAATTAAATAATATAAAACAGAAAATAAAATTAACTCCATTAACACCCATACAAGGATACCACCTAAAGAAAAAAAAGTAATACTAAAAATTAAAGAGACAACAAACAAATATAGGACACCCAATCCTGGATCTTTAACCCCGAAAATTAATGTTTTAAGTTTTTAAACTATATCCTATTTTTCTACTCTGAAAAACTAAAAAATAATAGCTCCAAAATAACATACAATAGAAATCCTAATAGGACTCCCATTAATAAAACATAAGAGTAGTTTGTAACATACAGGCTAAACATACTAAATGCAGGAAAATTAAAAAAATTTAATGGAACAAAGTCCAATAACATAAAAAAAATAATCAATTCTGTAGTTCACATCCATCGGGATGTTTTTTCAGAAACACCAATGATAGTAAGCACATATAATAAAAACAAAACTAACCTCCTAACATAAACTAACATAAATAATAACCTAAAAAAAAAATTAAAATTACTCCTAATAACCACAGAAATAACTACACTATAAAGAACTAATCTCAAAATTATATAGCTGTATTCCACACTTATTAAAATAAATAAAAAATAAACTACCGTTAAATAAAACATTAACATAACGTAACTGATTCCTATAAACACTATAAAGTCTTAATATAAACTGGACCTTCTATTCATGTATGTCCTATGGGTGGTGTTCTATTAGCTCACTCCAAATTATGATTTCTTCTATTAACACCAATCAACGGTGAATCTGAAACAAAAGAAACTCAAATTACACCCATGAATAACACGACTCCAAACACACTTAATAGACTCCCCACAGAGGAAACTACATTCCACATCAAATAGAAATCACTAAAGTCATTATAACGTCGTGGTATTCCAGCTAAACCGAGAAAATGCTGAGGAAAAAACGTTATATTAACCCTCACAAATATCACTCAGTACTGTAAAATAGCTAACTCCTTATTAAGGTAAAGCCTTGTAAATAAAGGGTACCAATGAGTAAAACCAGCAAAAATAGCAAATACAGCACCCATAGATAAAACATAATGGAAGTGCGCCACAACATAGTAAGTATCATGCAAAACCAAATCCAGACTACAATTAGAAAGAATAATCCCAGTCAACCCCCTAAAAGTAAACAAAAAAAGAAACCTAAAAACCCAATATATAGGTACATTTCAAATAATCTTTGCACCTAGTATAGTACTCAACCAAGAAAAAACCTTAATTCTTGTAGGAACAGCAATTACCATAGTCGCAGCAGTAAAATAAGCACGTGAATCAATATCCATCCCCACCGTAAACATATGGTGAGCCCAAACTAAAAATCCTAAAAACCCAATCCTAATGACTGCCCAAACTATCCTATAAAAACCAAAAACTAAATCTTTATTAGTGTAATAAGTAATTACATGACTGATCATTCCGAAACCAGGTAAGATAAGAATATAAACCTCAGGATGGCCAAAAAATCAGAATAAGTGCTGATATAAAACAGGATCCCTACCTCCAACAGGATCAAAAAAGGAAGTATTAATATTACGATCAAACAACAATATAGTAATGGCAGCCGCCAAAACTGGTAGACTTAACAATAAAAGTAACGTAGTAACTAAGACTGTCCAACAAAATAAAGGTATTGAAAATATAACCCAACCCTTAGTTTTTATGTTGAACATCGTAGTCATAAAATTAAGAGAACCTAAAATACTAGAAATTCTAGCTAGATGTAAGGAAAAAATGGCACAATCTAGTGCTCCCCCAGAGTGGGCTAGGTTTCCAGCTAGTGGGGGATATACCGTCCATCTAGTACCCACCCCACTCTCAATAAAAGAACTAATCAACAAAAAAACAAGCGCGGGCGGTAATAGCCAAAAACTTATATTATTTAATCGAGGAAAAGCTATGTCTGGACTCCTCAACATGAGAGGTAATAACCAATTTCTAAACCCCCTAATTATAACGGGCATAACGAAAAAAAAGATTATTACAAAAGCATGTGCAGTAACCACAACATTATAAAGCTGACCGTCACCAATAACCTGACCCACTTGAGACAATTCTGTCCGAATTAACACACTCATACCTGACCTAATAAAACCAGAAAAAATCCTAAAAATAAAATATAAAGTACCAATATCCTTATGATTGGTTGACATAAATCAACGTATAAATCAACTCACTAGCTCTAGACCTTTTATTATTATATTTTAATGTCCTAAACATTATAGATTTCTTATCTTACAAGAGCTAATTAAGAATTGAAAAATTCATTTTAGGACCATGAATCCTATAACTTAAATTAGTTTATTAATTACAACACAAGAACTTAGTGCCCATCTTTTAGTTTCAAACTAAATATTTTCCTTAAACTATTATGTTAAGTTTTTAAAAAAGACTAATCTTCACAATGCAAATATGACGTTTTATATAATATTAAACTAAAAACTTTAAATAGGGTCGAATATAATGAAACAAACTCTTTTCCCCATATCTTATGTTTTGCAGACATATATTTTCAACTCAATTAAACTACACATTCAAGTGATGAGAACTATAGCACTGCCATTAAAAACAAACATAAAAAATAGACGATAGAAGAAACCTGAGCCAAAAAAATAAAAGGATCCTCTACCGGCGAACCCCTTAATCAAGTCAAAATAATAAAATTAATAGAAAAAATTCAAAAACAAACCATATAAGAAAAACTTTTAACCTTAGTATGACTAATGTTAAATATTTTATTAACTACACTAAGCATAAAAAAAACTACAATAGACATAACTAAACCTAACACACCTAGGGTTTTATTCGGGATACAACGTAGAATAGCATAAGCAAACAAAAAATACCACTCAGGTTTAATATGAACAGGTGTGACCATTGGATTAGCCTTAATATAATTTTCAGGGTCACTAAACACCTGAGGAAAAAAAAACACAATACAAAAAAACAAGGTAAAAATAAACAAAAACCAAACTAAATCCTTAATTCCACTATAAGGCCAAAAATTAATCTTTATGGAATTAGAACTCAATTGTAGGGGGTTAGAACTACCTATACGATGTAAAAACAAAAGATGTACCAAAGAAAACACAATAATAAGAAATGGAACAACAAAATGAAAAGTATAGAAACGACTAAGGGTTGGGCCACCCACGGAAAATCCCCCCCAAATCCAGGTAACAATTTCATTCCTATAAAAGGGAATAACACTTAAAAAATTAGTGATGACTGTAGCCCCCCAAAAACTTATTTGTCCCCAAGGCAAAACATACCTAAAAAAAGAAGTAACTATACTTAAAATCAATAAAATCACCCTAACACCCCACGTATGAACATTCATAAATGACTTATAATATAACCTTCGTCTAACATGTAAAAAAATACAAAATAAAAATAGACTAGCTCTGTTTATATGTATCGCCCGGACTAGCCACCTAAAAAAAACATCCCGATGGATGTGAACTACAGAATCAAAAGCATAATTAACATCCGCACAGTAGTGTATTGAAAGAAACAACCTAGTGATAACTTGCATAATTAACACAACTCCAATAGTGCTCCCCCATCCCCACAAATAACTAATATTTACTGGTGCTGGTAAATATGAAAAAGAACCTAAAAACAATTTAATCAACTCATTCTTTCGTATCATTAATATATACCTAAATAGGCGCCTAATAATTGGAAATTACTTATACTCTCCTATACTAATATATCGCGCTACAAGTAATGACTTACAGAAAAAATCATATTAAAATTTAGTAAAAAAGTGATGCCTAAAACTGCCTCACATGTAGAAATAGTTAACAAGACCACACCAAACCAAGACTTAATAGTGAAAACCATAACCAATAAAATAACTAACATAAAAAGAACCTCAAGTAAAATTAAAATAAAAAAAATCTCTAACTTATAATAAAACAGATAAAAACTTACAATAAAAATGATAAAAAAAACAAACAAATTACTCTTTAATTATAAAACTATAAAATACAATAAAAAGAAAAATACCGCTGGCAGACAAATCTTCCAAGTCAAATTAATTAAATCACTAAACTTAAGGCGTGGGAGAAACCTCCGAATAATAACCGTAACACTAACATAAAGAAGTGTTAAGCTGGCTATGTCGACCAATCTACCTCTAAAAATCAACCTAAACAACATCCCTATCATTCAAATGTTTCCATACTCAGACAAAAAGAGTAACGTAAAATTATACCCTATATACTCAGTATTAAACCCTGAAACTAACTCAGATTCTCCCTCAACTAAATCAAAAGGAGATCGATTCAGCTCCGCTATTGTTATAACCAACCAAATAAAAACAAAAAAAATTTTCAAGTTACTCCTGCTAAAACCTTCAAAATGAAGGAAATCGGACCAATTAAAATTCTTAAAACTGAATATGAATATCATAACGAAAAAAAAGAATACAACTTCATAAGAAATTATTTGAGCAACGGAGCGTATAGACCTAATTACCCTGTAACTATTAACGGACTGCCACCTGCAGCCTAAAACTACGTACACCAATAAACCAGATAAAATAAAAGTAAAAACGATGGAATATTCTAATTGTATAATGAAAAAAGGCACAGGTAAAAAAACTCACTGAAACAAGCTTAACACTATCCTATAAATAGGTATTACAATAAAAAAGAACCCTATCGGTCCTTTATCCTTCTTAGATAAGAGTTTTAGACCGTCATACACAGTCTGAACTAACCTAAAGATCCCTACAACATTAGGTCTTTTTCGTTCTTGAATAAACCTTAAAATCTTTCGCTCATACAAAACCAGAAAAGCGACTAAAAGTAAAATAACTAAAATAAACACAATATAATTTACATAAAGCAATAGGACTAATCCGAATAAAAAAAAAAACAAATAATATTCATCTCACCGATGGTTTTTATGTTGACAACATAATGGATTTAAGTCCTATCCTAAATATTAATTCACGGAATACAAAGATTCATTATCTGATTACAAATCAGATGTTTTTTTTTAAACTACATTAAACCTATAAATTAGACTTTAGAAACGTAACCCAATCTACAAACTCCACTTTAATCGGCATAAAGCTATGATTAACCCCACAAATTTCACTACACTGCCTAAAAATTACCCTTGGTCGCATAGATATTAAACTCATTAAATTAAGACGCCTAGGACAGGCATCTACTTTCATACCTATAGAAGGTAAGGCCCAAGAATGTAAAACGTCAGAGGACGTCACTAAAACACGGATATTAGATAGCATAGGCAACACAAGAGAATTATCCACCTCTAAGGTCCGGTATCCACCGATAGGGAGACTTTTAGTGGGTGTTATGTAACTATCTAAAGATACCTCCCTACCAAAATCATTAATCTCGTAACTCCAATACCACTGATGCCCAATCACCTTCAATGTTAAATCTGAACTATTGGCACCTTCCATATAATACATCAAACAAAGGGAAGGCACACCTAAAGAAAATAAAAAAAAAGCTGGAATCACAGTCCAAACAAACTCTAACATATTAGAAAAAGAATACTTATTAACATAGTAGTTTCTGGTTTCTACCATACCCCATATAATTAAAAGAAATCTAACAAGAATTAACAACAATAAAGCCATAGCATAATCATGAAACAAATAACATTCTACCCTAACTAGATTATATATATCTTGCAATAACAAACTATTAAACATCGACAT